GCCTTATCGAGCGTGTTATCCCATTTTTAAATTGGTTTATTCTGCAGCAGCAAATGCTAGTCACAATATGAGTTTGAACGAAGCAAATTTAGTCATTAGTAAAGCCGAAGTAAACGAGGGTACTGCTGTGAAAAGATTAAAACCTAGAGCTCGAGGGCGCAGTTATCTGATAAAAAGACCGACTTGTCATATAACTATTGTTTTGAAAGATATATCCTTATATAAAGAATTTGAAGAATATATGGTGTACTCAAAAAAATCTGGATTGATAACATTGATAACTAAAAAAAAGAACAAAAATCTGACATGTCATGATACATATAGTAGTGGGGGATTATGGGACAAAAAATAAATCCGCTTGGGTTCCGACTTGGTACAACACAAAGTCATCATTCTCTTTGGTTTGCACAGCCAAAAAATTATTCGGAAGGTCTACAAGAAGATCAAAAAATACGAAACTGTATTAAGAATTATGTACAAAAAAATATGAGAATATCCTCGGGTGTTGGCGTTGAGGGAATTGCACGGATAGAGATTCAAAAAAGAATCGATCTAATTCAAGTCATAATTTATATAGGATTCCCAAAATTCTTAATAGAAAATAGACCGCGGAGAGTCGAAGAATTGCAGATGAATGTACAAAAAGAACTTCATTGTGCGAACCAAAAACTAAACATTGCTATTACACGAATTGCAAATCCTTATGGACACCCTAATATTCTTGCAGAATTTATAGCTGGCCAATTAAAGAATAGAGTTTCTTTTCGCAAAGCAATGAAAAAAGCTATTGAATTAACCGAGCTGGCGAATACAAAAGGAATTCAAGTACAAATTGCGGGACGTATCGACGGAAAAGAAATTGCACGCGTCGAATGGATCAGAGAAGGTAGGGTTCCTCTACAAACCATTGGAGCTAAAATTGATTATTGTTCCTATACAGTTCGAACTATATACGGGGTATTAGGAATCAAAATTTGGATATTTGTAGACGAAGAATAATAAGACTTTACGCGTTTTTACATTATACCCAGTAACGGACAAAAAAAGAAAAACCCTTTTATTCTTTTTATGTTCAAGCAAAACAAAAAAAGAACAATTCCGCAATTCTAGAGGGTTCAATAAAAATTCGATTGATCATTTTATATAATTGCTATGCTTAGTGTGTGACTCGTTGGTTTTTTTAGGGCTAGGATTCAAAAAAACGGACCAGGGCCCAGAGTATGAACTCATAACTATAGCACTAATAACCAACTCATTGCTTCGCATTATCTGGATCCAAAGAACCAGTCAAGATAAAGATATAATATATTGGACATATCGTTGTAGCAACTGAAATCTTTTTTTGCATAAAGATAAAAAAACCAATCGGATTATGAGTTGTGAAGTTCTAAGTCGGAAAGCAAAATAGAAAAAAAGTATGCGGATAAGTGGAAGGATGAGAGAAAGGGAGAACGGAAATATCAATGATATATGATTCCAATATGTAAGGTCGATGAGTCATCTCATAAAACGCAGTGTAATAAAGCATAAATTCAATAATGATTCATGCATAATTAGATGAATCCGCTTATAGAACAAAAAAATCAAGAGCCTCGAGCCAATAAAGACTGAGAAAATTGACTTAAGAAAAAAGGACTCCGCCGGAAAATTCAGACCTAACCATTAATCGAGAAGCAATGGGAACGATATAACCCGTGAATGCAGAAGATTCTATTGAAAATGAATCTTAATGATTCATTGGGTGGGATGGCGGAACAAACCAGGGACCTCCTCTTTTATTCTTTTATTTTGAGAGGTCATGAACTAACCCTATAACTGAAATAGATATGGAAAGAGTAAATATTCGCCCGCGAAAGTTTTTTTTTATTAGATTGATACATTTTTGTCGATCCCATACGATAAAAGGAAAAACAAAAGAAAGATTTTTTTATAACGACAACGTTATAAAAAAAGACATTGACACTATCTAGAAATAGAATACATGTTTAATTAAATAATATCTAAACACGCTAGACAAATTTCGAATAGATTAACGAATTGATTAATTAGATGCAATTTCAAAGAATCCTATGATTCAGCATATTATTCATTAAACACATGTATATCTTGATAAAATCCGTTTTAGTCGTTTCATTCGCGAGGAGCTGGATGAGAAGAAACTCTCATGTCCAGTTCTGTAGTAGAGATGGAATTGAAAAAGAACCATCAACTATAACCCAAAAAGAACAAGATTCCGTAAACAACATAGAGGAAGAATGAAAGGAATATCTTATCGAGGTAATCATATTTGTTTCGGTAGATATGCTCTTCAAGCACTTGAACCCACTTGGGTTACATCTAGACAAATCGAAGCAGGGCGCCGAGCAATGACACGAAATGTACGCCGTGGCGGAAAAATATGGGTACGTATATTTCCAGACAAACCAGTTACAGTAAGACCCACGGAAACCCGTATGGGTTCAGGGAAAGGATCCCCAGAATATTGGGTAGCTGTTGTTAAACCGGGTAGAATACTTTATGAAATGGGTGGAGTAGCCGAAAATATAGCTCGAAAGGCTATTTCAATAGCGGCGTCCAAAATGCCTATAAGAACTCAATTCATTATTTCTGGATAGAAATGGAGAACCAAAGGAAAGAAGTCTTGTGTATAAAAAAAACAATTGCAGGGTTTTCTTTCTTTTTTTTTTTTTACTTCGTCCTTTGCTTTATTTTACATTAAAAAAACAGATAAAAAAAAATGATATGATTCAACCTCAAACCCATTTGAATGTAGCAGACAATAGCGGGGCACGAGAATTGATGTGTATTCGAATAATAGGAGCTAGTAATCGCCGATATGCTCATATCGGTGATGTTATTGTTGCTGTGATAAAAGAAGCAGTACCAAATACGCCTCTAGAAAGATCAGAAGTGATCAGAGCTGTAATTGTACGTACTTGTAAAGAACTCAAACGCGATAACGGTATAATAATACGATATGATGACAATGCTGCAGTTGTCATTGATCAAGAAGGAAATCCAAAAGGAACCCGAGTTTTTGGCGCGATCGCCCGGGAATTGAGACAGTTAAATTTTACTAAAATAGTTTCATTAGCACCTGAGGTATTATAATATGAGACCGTGAGATAGTGATAGTATTTAAATAAAATAGATAAATTAGTAGATTATGTCTCACGCATATACTTTTAAGAATTTTCTTTAATAATTTTTATAAAAAAAGAACATGCTGATTATATCCAAATTCGGAAGCAACAATAATTTTAGTTTATCATGGGTAAGGACACTATTGCTGACATAATAACTTCTATACGAAATGCTGACATGGATCGAAAGGGAACGGTTCGAATAGCATCTACTAACATGACCCAAAACATTGTTAAAATACTTTTACAAGAGGGTTTTCTCGAAAACGTAAGGAAACTTGTAGAAAATAACAAATCTTTTTTGGTTTTAACCCTACGACATAGAAGGAATAGGAAAGGACCATATAGAACTCTTTTAAATTTAAAACGAATAAGTCGACCTGGTCTCCGAATCTATTCTAACTATCAACGAATTCCTAGAATTTTAGACGGGATGGGGATTGTAATTCTCTCTACTTCTCGGGGTATAATGACAGACCGAGCAGCTCGGCTAGAAGGAATCGGCGGAGAAATTTTGTGCTATATATGGTAAATTTTCTGCTATCCGAATTGTATCTGTAACTTCCTGTTTGTGGAAAAAACGAATAAAAAAAGCCAAGTTGTCTAATATCACGCCTTCCTACATTAGTTGATACTTCAAGGAGGGTTTGTCTGGAATAAAAGAAGAAAAATGGATTCATGAAGGTTTAATTACTGAATCACTTCACAATGGTATGTTCGGGGTTCGTTTAAATAATGAAGTCAGATTCTAAGTTCTGTTTCAGGAAGGATCCGACACCCTTTTATACATATACTACCAGGAGATAGAATCAAAATTTAAGTAAGTCGTTATGATTCAAACGGGGGGGGGGGGCGCAGAATTTCTAGACCCCAGAACAAAGATTCGAATGGTTCGGCGGTTTTTCAAGATTCCTTTCATGAGGATCCAATTCACGGTTCAAAAATTTCAAGAAACTTATTTTCTTCCAATCAGTAAAGTAGATTCGAAATTCAGTTAAGGAATAACAATTATGAAAATAAGAGCCTCCGTTCGTAAAATTTGTGAAAAATGCCGACTGATCCGTAGAAGGGGACGCATTATAGTAATTTGTTCCAACCCGAGACATAAACAAAGACAAGGATAATCTTTCGAAAAGGGACTCTCTAAAGGAACCGATGAACAAATCAAAATAAAAGATCTGTTTTGACATGAAATGGATATATCCATATATCTCTGACTTATATTTCGGAAATGATAAAATATGGCAAAATCTATACCAAGAAGCGGTTCGCGTAGGACTGGACGTGTGGGTTCACGTAAAAGTGCACGGCGAATACCAAAGGGCGTTATTCATGTTCAAGCAAGTTTCAACAACACCATTGTGACAGTTACAGATGTACGGGGTCGGGTTATTTCTTGGTCCTCCGCCGGTACTTGTGGATTCAGGGGTACAAGAAGAGGGACACCTTTTGCTGCTCAAACCGCAGCAGGAAATGCTATTCGAGCAGTAACAGATCAAGGTATGCAACGAGCAGAAGTCATGATAAAAGGTCCGGGTCTCGGAAGAGATGCAGCATTACGCGCTATTCGTCGAAGTGGTATACTTTTAAGTTTCGTAAGGGATGTAACCCCTATGCCACATAATGGCTGCAGACCCCCTAAAAAAAGGCGAGTGTAGAAATAAACATTGAAGAGATTTCAAGAGAAATAAATGACTCAAAAATCTGACAAATAATATTACTATGGTTCGAGAGAAATTAAAAGTATCTACTCGGACACTACAGTGGAAATGTGTTGAATCAAGAGCAGACAGTAAGCGTCTTTATTATGGACGCTTTATTCTGTCTCCACTTATGAAAGGTCAAGCCGACACAATA